ATTTAATTTATTTTTTATTCATAGTTACAAGTTAACACGACATAATAGATTGTCGACCCTATATTGAAAAAAAAAAGAGAGGAGAGATTCTCAATCCTAGAAAAAATCTATAGAGAAAAAAGCCGGCTATCGGAATCGAACCGATGACCATCGCATTACAAATGCGATGCTCTAACCTCTGAGCTAAGCGGGCTCACATAAGAGAAATAGAAATAATGTATAGGAATTCAGGAAACTCCCCTATCCTCTTAGCTATTGAATTTCATATGAATTTCATATGAAATATAGAATTCGAAATTCTATAGTTCTAGTTAGAAATAATATAACTATATATTAAATATTCTATAACTAGAATATGAATTCTATTCTAATAATAGAAATATATGGTATGGTATATAAATATATGACTAATTCTAATTTTCATTCTATCATTATATATAATATATATTATATAATTATATTTATTTTGCATAGTTAGAATTTATATTTTTTTTTTTTTTTATGATAATACTCTTTTGATTTGATAATATCAATATCAATGAAATTTTTCTGATCAAATCAAAATTTCATTATTTCTTAGAGCATTTATAGCAAATTTGGTTAATTATATTTATTATAGTTATAGCGGATCGGTCCTAAGAATAAGATAAAGATACAACCAAAATGGTAATGAAAGATTCCTCTGATTTCATTCGGAAAAGGAATAGATAGGATGAAAAAAAAAAAAACAAGAATGAATATCGACCGTTCCAGTATTCCAAATCGCGCTGGAAAAAAGAAAGGCACGAGAGACGTATATATATGTGGGATATATCTATCTATATTGAATTGCAGGTACATCAATGATAGAATAATTTCTGATTTAAACAAATATGGTTCATACAATAGAGAAGAGATGAAATGAAAGAGGATATCCATATCCAAAAAAAGAACATAGCAGCTTCGATATGGGAATCATTATATAATGAATTCAACAGTCCAAGATAAATGAAAGAAAATGAAAGAAGTGGATGGTATTAGAACTAGGTCCTTGTCTAAGAGGGGATATGGCGAAATTGGTAGACGCTACGGACTTGATTGAATTGAGCCTTAGTATGGAAACCTGCTAAGTGGTAACTTCCAAATTCAGAGAAACCCTGGAAAAAAAAGGGGCAATCCTGAGCCAAATCTTTATTTTTGAGAAAACAAAAACTAGAATAAAAAAAAGGATAGGTGCAGAGACTCAATGGAAGCTGTTCTAACGAATGGAGTTGACTACGTTGTGTTGGTAGCCGGAATCTTTCTATCGAAATGAAAGATAGATAAGGATATACCTAATTCGTATACATATTACCATATCAAAATCAAACGATTAATCATGACCCAAATCCATTATATATATATATATGCAAAATGGGGAGTTATTGTGGATCTATTCCAATCGAGAAGAATCGAATATTCGGTGATCAAATCTATCATTCCAGAGTTTGATAGATCTTTTGAAAAACGGATTAATCGTTAATTAATCGTTAAGAGAATAAAGAGAGAGTCCCATTCTACATGTCAATAACGACAACAATGAAATTTATAGTAAAAGGAAAATCCGTCGACTTTAGAAATCGTGAGGGTTCAAGTCCCTCTATCCCCAATAAAAAGTCCATTTTACTTCCTAACGATTTCTATTATTCTATTCTTTTTGAATTAAGATCTAAAACTAAGAAATTTCGGGGACTATGCCGAATTTTTGAATACTTTGGCAGTCTCTTTAATTTCCATAGACCAAAGTACTCTATTAGGATGATGCGCGGGAAATAGTCGGGATAGCTCAGTTGGTAGAGCAGAGGACTGAAAATCCTCGTGTCACCAGTTCAAATCTGGTTCCTGACACGTGAATAATGTATCGAATCGAATGGCTATTCATACCTCATACAAATTAATTGAAACGGGTCAGTATACATATTCGTTAATAGTCTAGAACGCGATACATATTTATTCATCTAGATGAATAAATGTATAGATATCCCCATTTGGGGGTATCGGTCAACAATATATGTATGTATGGTAAAGAACAAAATGATATTATGCTCCCTTTTCTTTCTTTTTTTTTTCTTGTTTTTTTTCTTGTTTTTTCATTTCTCTCACTAAACTAAAAATGTGAAGTCTTCATATATCAATATAAAAAAACTAAGTTTGCTAAAAAACTTACATTACAGGTTTATAGGAGTTGTGAAGGGTAGGAATAGACAAAATACATTTCATACACAGTACAAAAAAAATCCGTTCTCTTTTCATTTCGTATTTTTTTTTTTCATATTTATTCTATTTCTTCACTCTTGCTTGCGTTACTTTCCCGGATCCATCTAAGTTATGTGCGCGGTACAAAGTTCATGTTACAGAACTTTTTTGATTCATCCTATTGTTTCTGCTCAGACGAAATAGATATCTCCCCATTCCCCGTTGGGAGAATATCAATGAAACCCTTTTTAGCCCGTCCCTAATACGAATTATAGTCCAGTTATTC